AATGAATTGCCTGATGAAAAGGGTTACCTTGATAGGGTAAATTATGTAATAATATTACATTCATTATATTTAATAGAATTAAACTATTTCTAAAAGTATCAAAAACTTTTGTGCATCATACACCAAAATATATCAATTATATAAAAAGATAAGCTAATCAAGCTACTGGGTTCATACCCCATTTATAAAGGTCCCAATCCTTTTCTTTTTAATTTTTAATAATTCAGCTAAAATTATATTCTTCTTTATCTTAATTACAGGAACAATAATCACTGTATCCTCTAATTCTTGATTAGGAGCTTGAATAGGTTTAGAAATTAACTTATTATCTTTTATCCCCCTAATAAATAGTAATAATTTAATATCTACAGAAGCCTCTCTTAAGTACTTCCTAACCCAAGCTATAGCTTCAGCAGTATTATTATTTGCCATCATAATAAGATACCTGAACAATTTCCCCGCCACGCAGGAAAATTCTATATATGCTGACTTAATTATTACATCATCCCTTTTATTAAAAAGAGGAGCAGCCCCCTTTCACTTTTGATTTCCAAATGTTATGGAAGGTTTATCATGAATAAACGCTTTAACTTTGATAACATGACAAAAAATTGCTCCGCTAATATTGATTTCTTATATTACACAAAATAATTTCATTATTTTAGTAATTATTACATCAACCCTTGTAGGCTCTCTAGGAGGATTAAATCAAACTTCTCTACGAAAATTAATGGCTTTCTCCTCTATTAATCACCTAGGTTGAATACTGGCAGCTATACAAGCTAACGAATCAATGTGGTTGATTTACTTCTCTTTCTATTCATTCCTATCATTCAGTTTAACTTTTATATTCAACAATTTTAAAATATACCACATTAATCAACTATTTAATTCATTTTTCAGTTCAAAAATTTTAAAATTTATATTATTCCTGAATCTACTGTCATTAGGGGGGCTACCCCCATTTATTGGGTTTCTTCCTAAATGATTAGTTATTCAGACTCTAGTATTGAAAAGACAATATATTCTAATAACTATTATAACGGTAATAACCTTGATTACATTATTTTTCTACTTACGACTATGTTTCGCAGCTTTTATACTAAACTACTACGAAAATAACTGGGCTGTTAACGCATTCGTCAACAATACTTCATTCAAAATTATACTTGTTTTATCTTTCATTTCTACATTTAGATTAGTACTAGTTTCCCTGCTCTATCTATTCTTGTAAATTTATAGTAAGGCTTTAAGTTAAATAAACTAATAGCCTTCAAAGCTATAAATATAAGAATAATCTTTTAAGCCTTAGTAAGTTTTTACTCCTTTAGAATTGCAGTCTAATGTCATTATTGACTATAAAGCCTGATTAAAAAGAATAAATTCTTATAAATAGATTTACAGTCTATCGCCTAAACTTCAGCCATTTAATCGCGACAATGGCTATTTTCAACAAACCATAAAGATATTGGAACTTTATATTTTATTTTCGGAGCTTGAGCAGGTATAGTAGGGACATCTCTTAGAATTTTAGTTCGTGCAGAACTAGGTCATCCAGGAGCTTTAATTGGAGATGATCAAATCTATAATGTAATTGTAACAGCTCACGCATTTGTAATAATTTTTTTTATAGTAATACCTATTATAATCGGAGGATTTGGGAACTGATTAGTGCCTTTAATATTAGGAGCTCCTGATATAGCATTCCCCCGAATGAATAATATAAGATTTTGATTACTACCTCCTTCCCTTACATTACTTTTAGTGAGCAGTATAGTAGAAAATGGAGCTGGTACAGGTTGAACTGTTTACCCACCTCTCTCTTCAAATATTGCTCATGGAGGAGCCTCAGTTGACCTAGCTATTTTTTCTCTACATTTAGCTGGAATCTCATCAATTTTAGGGGCCGTAAATTTTATTACAACAGTGATTAACATACGATCAACAGGAATTACATTCGACCGAATACCTTTATTCGTTTGAGCTGTAGTATTAACAGCTCTTCTTTTACTTCTGTCACTGCCTGTACTAGCTGGAGCTATTACTATACTTTTAACGGATCGAAATTTAAATACTTCTTTCTTCGACCCAGCTGGTGGTGGAGATCCTATTTTATACCAACATTTATTTTGATTTTTTGGACATCCTGAAGTTTATATTTTAATTTTACCAGGATTCGGTATAATTTCTCATATTATTAGACAAGAATCAGGAAAAAAGGAAACATTCGGGTCTTTAGGAATAATTTATGCTATAATAGCAATTGGTTTACTTGGATTTATTGTATGAGCTCATCACATATTTACAGTAGGAATGGACGTAGATACACGAGCCTACTTTACCTCAGCAACAATAATTATTGCCGTACCTACAGGAATTAAAATTTTCAGTTGATTAGCTACTCTACACGGAACACAGTTAAATTATTCCCCAGCCATATTATGAGCTTTAGGGTTTGTATTTCTATTCACAGTAGGTGGATTAACTGGAGTAATATTAGCTAACTCTTCTGTTGATATTATTCTTCACGATACTTATTATGTAGTAGCCCACTTCCACTATGTTTTATCAATAGGAGCAGTATTTGCAATTATAGCTGGATTCGTACATTGATATCCATTATTTACAGGATTAGTTTTAAATCCCAAATGATTAAAAAGCCAATTTATTATTATATTTATTGGAGTAAATTTAACTTTCTTCCCACAACATTTCTTAGGATTAGCAGGAATACCTCGACGATACTCTGACTACCCAGATGCTTATACAACATGAAATGTAGTTTCTACAATTGGTTCATCAATTTCTTTATTAGGAATTATCTTTTTCCTATTCATTATTTGAGAAAGATTAGTTACTCAACGTCAAGTAATTTACCCAATACAACTTAGTTCTTCAATCGAATGACTTCAAAACACTCCTCCTGCCGAACATAGTTATTCAGAACTACCTCTTTTAACTAATTTCTAATATGGCAGATTAGTGCAATGGATTTAAGCTCCATATATAAAGTATTTTACTTTTATTAGAAACTAATGACAACATGAGCTGCCCTTGGCCTTCAAGATAGTGCCTCTCCTCTTATAGAACAACTTACATTTTTTCATGACCATGCTCTTATAGTTTTAGTAATAATTACAACTCTTGTAGGTTATTTATTAATTAGTCTATTCTTCAATTCTTATACAAATCGAAACCTTCTACATGGACAAACTATTGAAATCATTTGAACTATTCTTCCAGCAATTGTTTTATTATTTATTGCTTTCCCCTCTTTACGACTACTTTACTTACTAGATGAAATTAATGAACCTTCAGTAACCTTAAAAGCTATCGGACATCAATGATACTGAAGCTATGAATACTCAGATTTCATAAATGTTGAATTTGATTCATATATAATCCCTACTAATGAATTAGCTACAGATGGATTCCGTTTATTAGATGTAGATAATCGAGTAATTTTACCTATAAATTCACAAATTCGAATCCTAGTAACAGCAGCTGATGTAATTCACTCTTGAGCAATTCCCTCATTAGGTGTAAAGGTTGATGGAACTCCTGGGCGATTAAATCAAACCAATTTTTTAATAAACCGACCAGGATTATTTTACGGTCAATGTTCTGAAATTTGCGGAGCTAATCATAGTTTTATACCTATTGTAATCGAAAGAATCCCTGTTAATCATTTTATTAAATGAGTTACTAACAGAGCTAACTCATAATTTATCATTAGATGACTGAAAGCAAGTACTGGTCTCTTAAACCATCTTATAGTAAATTAGCACTTACTTCTAATGGAAAAAAATTAGTTAAAACATAACCTCAGTATGTCAAACTGAAATTATTGAATTATTCAATATTTTTTAATTCCACAAATAGCCCCTATCGGTTGATTAAGCTTGTTTATTATCTTCTCAATTACTTTTATTTTGTTTAGTATAATAAACTATTACTCTGTACTACCTCAAACACCTAAATCTCAAGCCTCAAAGAAGTATTCATCAACATCACTTAATTGAAAATGATAACAAATTTATTCTCTGTCTTCGACCCCTCATCAAGTATTTTTAATTTATCATTAAATTGAATAAGAACATTTATAGGATTACTATTAATTCCGTCAGCATACTGATTAATACCATCACGATGACACATTTTCTGAAATTCAATTTTATTGACCTTACATAAGGAATTCAAAACCCTATTAGGACCCTCAGGACATTCAGGATCAACATTTATTTTTGTTTCATTATTCTCCCTAATTTTATTTAATAATTTCATAGGTTTATTCCCTTATATTTTCACAAGTACAAGTCACCTAACATTAACCCTTACTCTAGCTCTTCCCCTATGATTATGTTTTATATTATATGGATGAATCAACCACACTCAACATATATTCGCCCACTTAGTCCCTCAAGGAACTCCAGCAGTATTAATACCATTTATAGTATGTATTGAAACTATTAGAAATATTATTCGACCAGGAACTTTAGCTGTTCGATTAGCTGCTAATATAATTGCAGGACATTTATTATTAACTCTTCTGGGAAATACCGGACCCTCACTATCTTACGCTATTGTATCTCTTTTATTAATTGGACAAATCGCTTTATTAGTACTTGAATCAGCTGTAGCTATTATTCAATCATATGTATTTGCTGTTTTAAGAACTTTATACTCTAGTGAAGTAAATTAATGTCAACACACTCAAATCACCCATTCCATCTAGTAGATTATAGCCCCTGACCTCTAACAGGAGCTATTGGAGCTATAACATCTGTTTCAGGTCTAGTTAAATGATTCCACCAATATGATATTTCATTGTTTTTATTAGGAAATGTAATTACTATTCTAACAGTTTATCAATGATGACGAGACGTTTCACGAGAAGGAACTTTCCAAGGATTACACACCTTACCAGTAACACTAGGACTCCGATGAGGGATAATTTTATTTATTTTATCAGAAGTTCTATTCTTTGTATCATTTTTTTGAGCGTTTTTCCACAGTAGTTTATCTCCAGCTATTGAATTAGGTGCTTCATGACCTCCAGCTGGAATTCAACCATTCAACCCATTTCAAATTCCCTTATTAAATACTGCAATTCTACTATCTTCTGGAGTTACAGTAACTTGAGCTCACCACAGATTAATAGAAGGTAACCACTCTCAAGCCACGCAAGGTCTTTTCTTTACAGTACTGCTAGGAGTATATTTCACTATTTTACAAGCCTACGAATACATTGAAGCACCTTTTACTATTGCAGATTCAGTTTACGGTTCTACATTCTTCATGGCAACAGGATTTCATGGAATTCATGTATTAATCGGAACAACCTTCCTTTTAATCTGTTTAATTCGACATTTAAATAATCACTTTTCTAAAACACACCATTTCGGATTTGAAGCAGCCGCATGATACTGACATTTTGTTGATATTGTATGATTATTCCTTTATATTTCAATTTATTGATGAGGAGGTTAATTAATTATCTGTATAGTATATAAGTATATTTGACTTCCAATCATAAGGTCTACTAATTAGTAGTATAGATAATCTTTTCCATCATTATTATAGGATCAATTCTAATAGCTATTACCAGAATTGTAATAATTTTAGCTTCAACACTTTCAAAAAAAACTCTTACAGACCGAGAAAAATGTTCTCCCTTTGAATGTGGATTCGACCCAAAATCATCCTCACGGCTACCTTTTTCACTTCGATTTTTTCTAATTACAATTATTTTTCTAATTTTCGATGTAGAAATTGCTCTTATTCTTCCTATAATTCTAATTATTTCCATTTCAGATATTTTCATATGAACAATTACATCAGTTATTTTCATTATTATTCTAATTATTGGTTTATATCATGAATGAAATCAAGGAATACTAAACTGATCAAACTAACTCTAGGGTTGTAGTTAATTATAACATTTGATTTGCATTCAAAAAGTATTGATATTATCAATCTACCTTAAATAGAATATGAAGCGATTTATTGCAATTAGTTTCGACCTAATCTTAGGTATTATATGCCCTTATTCTTTAAAATTAGATAAAATTAGTTATTTATTAAATTCTTTTTAATTGAAGCCAAAAAGAGGCTTATCACTGTTAATGATAGAATTGAGGTTATTCTCCAATTAAGGAAGTATGACGTTCAAGAAAAAGCTGCTAACTTTTATCTTTTAATGGTTAAACTCCATTTGTACTTCTATTTATATAGTTTAACAAAAACATTACATTTTCATTGTAAAAACAAAATTTTACTATTTTTATAAATTACTAAAATTAATTCACTATACCCAAGAATTATACAATTACCCTAACATCTTCAGTGTTATGCTCTATATTTAAGCTACTTGAATAAAATATTAAAAAAAAAGAAAATAAGAAAATAACCCACAAAACAAATAATAAAAGATAGACCTTCAAATTATTATTATGTATAATAAATATATATTGAGAGTACTTTACTAATTCATTATATAAATTTTGTCCACCTAAAAATTCTGATCAACCCTGATCAAAAGACTTACATACACTTCCCCCTAAAATTAATGGATAATTAATTACTCCATATGTAGAAATATACGGTATAAATCACATAGAACCAAAAAAATAACTACTCAAATAATTATTTAAAGATTTATTAACATAAAATAAAGAAACAGTTGAAATTAAATACCCTATTAAACCTCCAATAATACATACAAATAATGTCAACAATTTAAGATAGGAAGGCAAACAAATTATATAGGGTGTAGGAAAAATTAATCATCTTAACATTCTACCCCCAATAATTCTTATTATTAATAATCCTCTTATTCCTCGAAGTATAATTCACCCCTCATCTCTCAACATATTCAAAGAACCACAATTTAATTCACCAGTCATTGAATAATACACTAACCGAAAAGAATAACAAACAGTTAAACCAGTAGAAAAAAAATACAGAAAAAAAGAAAATATATTAATATAACTTAATGAAACAATTTCAAGAATTATATCCTTAGAATAAAATCCAGCTAAAAAAGGTATCCCACACAATGCTAAATTAGCAACATTAAAACAACCAGAAGTTAATGGCATATAAACGCCCAACCCCCCCATCAAACGAATATCTTGAGAATTATTTATATTATGAATAATAGCTCCAGCACATATAAATAAAAGAGCCTTAAATAAAGCATGGGTTAATAAATGAAAAAATGCCAACTTATAAAACCCTATAGATAAAATTCTCATTATTAATCCTAATTGACTTAAAGTAGATAAAGCAATAATTTTTTTTAAATCAAATTCAAAATTAGCTCCTAACCCAGCTATAAATATAGTCAACCCAGATAACAATAATAATAAATCCCCTAATCAGCTACCTCTTAACAGAATATTAAATCGAATTAATAAGTAAACCCCAGCAGTAACTAAAGTAGAAGAATGAACTAAAGCAGAAACAGGTGTAGGAGCAGCTATAGCTGCAGGCAATCAAGATGAAAAAGGAATTTGAGCACTTTTAGTTATTGCGGCCAATATAATTAATGCTCCAATAATTTCTATTTCTATTCTATTTTTCATTACTTCTAAATAAAAAATATAATTTCAACTTCCATAATTTAATATTCAAGCAATAGCTAATAAAAATGCAACATCCCCAATTCGATTAGAAAGAGCTGTTAACATACCAGCATTATAAGATTTAACATTTTGAAAATAAATAACTAAACAATAAGATACTAATCCTAACCCATCTCATCCCAATAAAATTCTAATTAAATTTGGACTAATAATTAATAATATTATAGACATAACAAATATAAGAACTAATATAATAAACCGATTTATATTTACATCTCCTCTTATATACTCCTTTCTATAATAAATAACTAAAGAAGCAATTAATAAAACAAAAGACATAAATAATAAACTCATTCAATCAAATAAAAAAGTTATTACAATTCTAACCGAATTTAAACTCACAACCTCTCATTCTAAAAAGACAGTATAATCATTTAATAAAAATAACAAACTAGATGAAAAAAAATTAATTCTAATAATAATTAAAACCAAAAATCTAATTCTACAAATTGATAAATATTTCACGATCTAAAATGAACGAGTTCATATCATTGACACCACAAATCAATATTTTAAATAAACTATTTAGATTTATTAAAGTCAGAATAAACAAATATCTCTCTTTAAAATTAATAAATTTAAAGGAAATCAATGAAGAAATAATAAAAAGTATTCCCGAATTTTACCTCCTCTAAATGAATAAATACCAGAAAATACCTTACCATGTTGTCTATAAGCATATAAATATAAAGTATACGCGGCTCTAAAAAAAGATAATAAAGATAAAGAAATTATAGTAACTCAAGATCAACTAACAATTCTATTCAATAAAGAAATTTCCCCCAATAAATTCAATGAAGGAGGAGCTGCTATATTACAAGCTCTTAACAAAAATCACCACAAAGTCATAGAAGGTATAAAATTCAATAATCCCTTATTAATTAATAATCTTCGACTCCCTAATCGCTCATATGTAATATTGGCTAAACAAAATAATCCAGAAGAACATAATCCGTGTGCAATTATTAAAGTATATGAACCACAAAGACCTCAATATGTTAAAGTTATAAGACCTCCTAATACAATACCTATATGGGCTACAGAAGAATAAGCAATAAGAGCCTTCAAATCAGTTTGACGTAAACACACTAATCTAATTAATACTCCCCCTACCAATCTAATACTGACTCAAATATAATTATACTTAATTCCTCTCACTTGCAAAAAGGAAAAAACCCGTAACAATCCATACCCTCCTAATTTCAGTATAATTCCAGCTAAAATTATTGACCCTGAAACCGGTGCCTCTACATGAGCCTTAGGTAATCATAAATGAACTAAAAACATTGGTATTTTAACCAAAAAAGCCAGAATCAAACTTAAATATAATAAATCATAATTAAATATATAATTACCCAACAGATAAAAATTCATCGTATTTAAATTATTATATAAATAAAAAATTCCTACTAATATAGGTAAAGAAACCAATAAAGTATAAAACAATAAATAAACCCCAGCCTGCAAACGTTCTGGTTGATACCCTCACCCTAAAATTAAAAACAGAGTAGGAATTAGTCTGCTTTCAAAAAATAAATAAAATATAAACAAATTCATTCTTCTAAATGTCAACACTAAAAAAATTAATAAAATCAATACATTAAACAAAAATAATCTTTTATAATTATTGTATTTATTAACAGATTCTCTGGCTGTTAACATTAATGTACAAATTCAAAAACTCAACAAAATTAATCCATAAGAAATTACATCAAACCCTAAAAAGTAAGAAATATTTACAAAATAATTAGTACAATAATTAAATAAAATAAAAATGAAGGTAACAATAAACAACAAATTTTGCACCATTCAAAATAAACCATTAATAAAACAAATAGGACTAATAAAAATTATTATAAAAATTAGTTTTAACATTGCAAAACATTAAATGATTGAAAATAATCATTCCCATGAGTACGAATTATAGAAACTAAAATAGAAAGACCCAAAGCTCCTTCACATACTCTAAAAGTTAAAAATATTATACTAAAAAATCTTCTATAATCTATCAAATTTAAAAAGATAAACAAAAGAAAAAATAAATTTAATACAATATATTCTAAACTCAAAAGCATTGACAATAAATGCTTACGATTAGAAACAAAAACAAAAATCCCTATTAAAAATAAAAAACAAGGTACTCCTCAATATAAACTTATTAGCATTAGTTTTAATAGTTTAATAAAAACATTGGTCTTGTAAACCAAAAATAAGATAAAGTCTTTTAAAACTTCAAGAGAAAAGAAATTACTTTATCATTAATCCCCAAAATTAATATTTTAATTAAACTACCTCCTGATATTATACAATTATTATTATATGCATCTACATTAATCTCAAGATTTATTTTTATTCAAATAAATCACCCCTTAGCCATAGGATTAATACTACTAATTCAAACTCTACAGATTTGTTTACTAACAGGATTAATAGCTAATAGATTCTGATTCTCTTATATCTTATTTTTAATCTTCTTAGGGGGTATATTAGTTTTATTTATTTATGTAACATCTTTAGCTTCAAATGAAATATTTTCTTTATCTATAAAATTAACTTTCGTTTGTATTATAATTATAACAATTTTAATATTAATTTCAATATTTACAGATAAATCATCAACAACTTCATTCGTACAAAATTTAGAAATACAACCTATCAATCAAATATCTACTCTTCTTCCAGAAAATGCTTTAAACCTTCATAAATTATATAATTTTCCCACAAATTTAATCACAATCTTATTAATAAACTATCTTTTAGTTACTTTAATTGCAGTAGTAAAAATTACTAAACTATTTTATGGACCTCTTCGACCAATAAACTAATGAACAAACCTTTACGAACCCAACACCCCTTATTTAAAATTGCAAATAATGCTTTAGTAGATCTTCCTGCCCCTGTAAATATTTCAGCTTGATGAAATTTTGGCTCCTTACTAGGGTTATGTTTAATTATTCAAATTCTAACAGGCCTATTCCTAGCTATACATTACACAGCGGATATTAATCTAGCTTTCAACAGAGTAAATCATATCTGTCGTGATGTAAATTACGGTTGATTATTACGAACTCTTCACGCTAACGGAGCATCATTTTTCTTTATTTGCATCTACCTACACGTAGGACGTGGTATTTACTACGGTTCATATTTATTTACACCTACTTGATTAGTTGGAGTATTAATTTTATTCTTAGTAATAGCAACAGCATTTATAGGGTATGTATTACCTTGAGGACAAATATCTTTCTGAGGAGCAACAGTTATTACTAATTTATTATCAGCCATCCCATATCTAGGAATCGATCTAGTTCAATGAGTATGAGGAGGATTCGCTGTTGATAACGCAACTCTTACCCGATTCTTTACTTTCCATTTTATTTTACCATTTATTGTACTAGCAATAACCTTAATTCATCTATTATTTTTACATCAAACAGGCTCAAATAATCCAATCGGATTAAATTCTAATATTGATAAAATTCCTTTCCACCCCTATTTCTCATTTAAGGATATTGTAGGATTTATTGTAATAATCACAGCTCTGATTATACTTACATTAATCAATCCTTATTTATTAGGAGATCCCGATAATTTTATTCCAGCAAACCCTTTAGTAACTCCAGTACATATTCAACCCGAATGATACTTCTTATTCGCCTACGCAATCTTACGTTCTATTCCAAATAAGCTTGGAGGAGTAATTGCTCTAGTTCTATCAATTGCTATCTTAGCTATTTTACCTTTTTATCACTTAAGAAAATTCCGGGGAATTCAATTTTACCCTATCAACAAAATATTATTTTGAATTATAGTAGTAACTGTTATTCTTTTAACATGAATTGGAGCCCGTCCAGTAGAAGAACCATATGTTCTAGTAGGACAAATTTTAACTGTTGTCTATTTCCTTTATTACATTATCAACCCACTAGTTAATAAATGATGAGATAATTTAATCAATTAGTTAATGAGCTTGAATAAGCATATGTTTTGAAAACATAAGATAGAAATCAAATTTTCTATTGACTTTACTAATTTTTATTGACCACATATAACAAATCAACAATAATTTAAATCCAATAATAAATAATAAAAAATTTAATGAAAAAGGTAAAAAACTCTTTCAAGCCAAATACATTAATTTATCATATCGAAACCGAGGTAAAGTCCCACGAGCTCAAATAAATAAAAAAGAAATAAAACTTAATTTAACATAAAATATAATATTAAATAAATCACAACCTAAAAAAATCACACAGAATAATATACTTATAAATAAAATACTAGCATATTCAGCTATAAAAATTAAAGCAAACCCACCTCTTCTATATTCAATATTAAATCCAGATACTAATTCAGACTCACCTTCAGCAAAATCAAAAGGAGTCCGATTAGTCTCCGCCAAACAAATACAAAACCAAACTAAACTGATAGGGAATAAAATAACCAAAAATCAAATTCTCTTTTGGTAATAAAAAAAATCCAAAATATTATACCCCCCAATTAAAAAAACAAATGATAATAATACTAAAGCCATACTAACTTCATATGAAATAGTTTGAGCAACAGCACGTAACCCACCTAACAAAGCATAATTAGAATTAGAAGATCAACCAGCCACTATAACTGTATAAACACCTAAACTAGTACAACATAAAAAAAATAACAACCCTAAATTAAAAGAAAATAATTTAACAAATAAAGGAATACATAATCAAGCTACTAAAGAAAGAAATAAAGAAAAAATAGGAGAAAAATAATAAGAAATATAGTTTGATAAAAGAGGGTAAGTTTGTTCCTTAGTAAATAACTTAATTGCATCACAAAAAGGTTGGGGAATCCCTATCAAACCAACTTTATTAGGCCCCTTACGAATTTGAATATAACCTAATACCTTACGTTCCAAAAGAGTTAAAAAAGCCACTCTAACTAAAACACAAATTACTAAAATTAAACTGCCAACAATTGATAAAATAAACTCTATAAAAAACAAGTACTATTTGTAATAAAAATTACATAAATAAATTCTAAATTTATTGCACTAATCTGCCAAAATAGTTATTTAAATTAATCACATTCTAATTTAAAAATATAATTATTCTAATATCTGGTCCTTTCGTACTAAGATATTATAATTTATTAAAGATAGAAACCAACCTGGCTTACGCCGGTCTGAACTCAGATCATGTAAGAATTTAAAAGTCGAACAGACTTAACATTTAAGCGGCTACACCTAAAATTATATCTTAATCCAACATCGAGGTCGCAAACTTTTTTATCGATATGAACTCTCCAAAAAAATTACGCTGTTATCCCTAAAGTAACTTAATCTTATAATCACTATTAATGGATCAATAACTCATAAATTAATGATTTTTTATAATTAAAAGTTCATTAAATTTTAACATCACCCCAACAAAATATTTTCTATTATAAAAATAAAATAAATCCAAAAAATTTAAAAAATAAAAAATATAAAGATTTATAGGGTCTTCTCGTCTTTTAATAATATTTTAGCTTTTTGACTAAAATATAAAATTCTATTATAAATTTATATGAAACAGCTTATACCTCGTCCAACCGTTCATACCAGCCTTCAATTAAAAGACTAATGATTATGCTACCTTTGCACAGTTAGGATACTGCGGCCATTTAAAAATTTCAGTGGGCAGGTCAGACTTTAAAAATAACTCAAAAAGACATGTTTTTGTTAAACAGGCGGGTAAAAAATTTGCCGAGTTCTTTATATAAACTTATCATATAAAATTACTTAAACATAAATATATACTAATTCTACCATTATTTCTTTTTATAAATTATTAATAAAAAAATTTTTATAAACAAATTAAAATATAATAAATAATATAAATCATAAAATAATTTATAACAAACTTTATAATGATTGCTAATTCTAAGCATACATTTTATATTATAATTATTAATTTTTAATAATTTATCTTAAAGCTTATCCCTTAAGATATTCAAATTAATAAATTTTTTAATTAAATAAATAACCAAAAAATCAAAAATTTGTAAATTAAATTTATTTCTAAAAAAACTAGATACCTTTATAAACGAATAACATTTCATTTCTAATAGTTTATTTAAAATAATTTTGACACATTAACTTTCATAAACTATTAACTCTTATAAAATCGAGATTAATAAATACTTATTAATTATTTGATAAACCCTGATACACAAGGTACAATAAACTAAATTTTCTTTTTACACAAAAATTTTTCAAATTATTTCAGTAATCTTTCACAATACTAATTAACTATCATTATTATTATTTTTTCATTAAAAATTACTAAAACACTAAATTATATAATTATTTTTAATAAATCAATTAAAAAACAAAAAAAATTAATAAACAAATATTGTTCAGTTTATATTGATTTGCACAAAAATCTTTTCAATGTAAATGAAATGCTTTACTAAATAAGCTTTAAACTGTCATTCTAGATACACCTTCCGGTACATCTACTATGTTACGACTTATCTTACCTTAATAGTAAGAGCGACGGGCGATGTGTGCATATTCTAGAGCTAAAATCAAATTAACAATCTTTAAAATTTTACTATCAAATCCACCTTCACTAAAAATATTTCAAAATTAGATCCGTTTAAATATATTTATTGTAACCCATCTCTACTCAAATATAAGCTACACCTTGATCTGATATATATTCTTATTAAAATTATAGAAAATTATTATTCTAATAAAATATTCTGATAACGACGGTATATAAACTGAAAAACAAACTTAAGTAAGGTTCATCGTGGATTATCAATTACAGGACAGGTTCCTCTGAATAGACTAAAATACCGCCAAATTTTTTAAGTTTCAAGAACATAACTACTACTACCTTAGTGTTAACAATTACATTTTAAATAATAGGGTATCTAATCCTAGTTTATATCTAAAATTTACAAGCTTCAAAATCCTACAACTTAAAAATTATTAAATTTAAAATTTCACCTAATAAATTCAATTTTATTCTAAATACAATCATTTTAACTCACACTGAACAAATTTTATTCGCATTATTTGTGTAACCGCGGCTGCTGGCACAAATTTAGCCAATACTCTATGAAATTACTATTTCCAAGTTTCCTTGATTAATAAAGCTATTTACTGAGACTACATTTAAAATTTAATTATTCTTAAAATAAATAAAAACACACGCAAAAACTTACATATAAAATAAATCAATAATAAAATTCAAAGCCAAAATAAAACTTTAATATTAATTTTACTTAAATTATACAACTACTTTAACTATATAATAAATCAACACTAAGTAATTAATTTTAAGTATCATATCAATAAAATAAAATAATATATAGAGAAAACCACTTAGTATTCCGAGCTGCATCAGTTATCACCCCCTAAGCAATTAACCGTTTTTCATTGACAAAAATTAGATGAAAACAGCCTATTATAAAAAACTGTTTAATTTAATTTTAATTAATAAAATTTAATCACATATAATTCTTTATTTTAAAACATATAATTCTTATTTAATAATAATAATAAATAAATTAATAATTGAAATAATAATTAAATAAGGTAATAAAAAATAATCATATGAATAGAAAAGAATTTAATAAATAACTAATTATCTAAATTTTTTTTTTTTTTTTTTTAAATTATAATATTTATAAAATATTAAAATTTAAAATAGATTTTCATTCATAAATTTATTTTTATATAGTTTTAAAAATTTTAAAATATTAGTTAAAGATAAATTAACGATATACCAGTTAAGATTAATAAATATCTATATATATATAAATATTTAATTAATTAATATATGCCTATTAATTATGTCAAAAAAACCCTAAAATTCAGAGATCTATAACAATTAGATCAATTGATTAGTAGATAAAATCATCTGTAGTTAGACATTTGTATAAATAAATAATAAAAATAACTCTTTGTTATTCATCTATCTATTTATCTATGAGTTGTACTTTTAACTCTCGGAAATGTCTATATTGGAATTTAAAATTATTTACTAGTAAAAAATATAATTTAACTAAGTTTACTAACTTAACTTATTTAAATTAAAGCTAATTTAATCCAATTATTTTATCTAAGTTAATTTAAATTAACTATAAAAAAAAAAAAAAAAAAAAAAATTAGATGAAAACAGCCTATTATAAATGAAATAAGTTGTTTTCATTG